AAGGGGGGGAGTTTCACCGACTAGTATATATTATATGAATTCTGGTCGAACAAAGAGCCAAGCCGTTATTAGTGGCTTCAAAACGGGATATCGCTGCTTCAAAGGAAGGCAAGGCAGACCGAACTACAAGAGCATTTGGCAACTATCGCTAGAAAGAAGAAGCCAAAGTCAAAAGGTCAGTTACTCGACTCGCTACAACAGCTCCACCAACTAAACTAGCATGTAATGTTGCCGGGAGGCCTGAAAAAAGAAAGCGCTTTCTTTGGGTGGCACAGCATGGGATTGCCTTAGTTGAGTCTCTCGGACGGGAAGAAAAGGATTCCGTTCCATTTCCTTTTTTAAGGAAAAGAGGCCGTAGCCCGATCTCAACTGGTTACCAGACGCGTGACTGAGTTCTCGGTTTTGGCAGTTCTGGGCATTGGTTCACGACTGCGCTTTCCAAGGTAGTTCTGAAGGGCACCCGCGCATTCTGATTCTATTCAACCTTCTGGGCCTCGTGAATGGGAGCTTATCTCATTCCTCCAAGTGTTGGCGCGACTCAGCTCCCACATCCCAGGCGTGTTTTTGACCCCATTCTCGCCGTTCTCAGGCAACCCCGCTCACCAGAACGAGTTATAGGCCTCGGACTTTAGCAAAGGAAGCTAAAGTGAGTAAGAGATGCTATTCTTATAACTTCTAAAAGGATTCCTTGTCTTCGACCTCCCCTCTGAAAAAGCGTTCTCAAAGAAGCGCTTTGCCTTTCTTTCCCATCCCAATAGCTTTCAGTTCCAGCATGATAGCCGATGTGCTCAAAGAAAGAGATCAATATTGTTTAATAATAGATCCGTGATCGGTTTCATAAAGAGATGCATGTGAGACTCTTTTTGTTGATACCTCTTTTGCAGACAAAGACCTCTCATGGCAGAGTTAGTATAAACAGATTGATTTGATAAAAAAACAGATAACTGATGGAGTCGTTTCACTGTAATAAACAAACATATCATGTTCCTAGGTAAATTACCTAAAATATCATATTTAAGTCCGATGTTCGGTGGAGTGAAAACTTTACTGCAAAAAAGCTTCGACGAAGAAGAAACAACATTGGTTCTTAAAAGAGAAGGTGTATCAAACAATACATCGTTGTCTACTAGTTATAGAAGTCCAATTACTAGTATTGTTCGTAATACAGCTAAGTATTTGTTTCAACAACCAATTTGTGAGAAACCCAAGATTCCTCACATGGTGATTGAACCTTCATACCATGAGTATATCAAAGGACTGGAATTTCATTATCGATTACCAGATCAGGGTCCTTATTTGACTCATAGTTTTGATTTATCTCTTTTAAACTTGGCTAGGTTAGATTCTTTAAGTCAAAAAGTACTTGGAATCACGGATTTTCAATCTACAATGTTCTTTGGATATTCTGAGTATGAAGTTTTAAAGAACTTTGATACAAGACAAATTATTGATGTTATAAGCCATTATAATGGATATTTTTTTCGTATCTTTGTTATGTCAATTTTTGGTCTAGGTTGTGCTGTCTGGTATAGCTTTATACCAGGCTTAGTGCATCAACTACCAATTGAGAACCCAATGTTTACCATGAAACCTTATGATCTTATACAGACTCCGTACTTTCAGAGTTTTTCATTAGGTACACCAAACGAAGTTTCTGCATTAGTACTCTCTGCCTTTGAACATCAGTATCCTTTTACTGAAATAACAATGAATGCTAGTGGAATCGAGCAGAATGTTCTTAGTTTAGGTCTAATGGTATCATTGTTTATCACAACAGGTAAGCTGCCACCAGGATTGTGATAATCTACTGTATTCATTTATAGTGTAGAAAGGACCAACGACGATGAAGGCTATCTTTCCCTATTCGGGGGAAGAAGGCTATAGGAGGAGCAGAAGAAGTTCTTTGGATTATGTTTGATCAATAGGCTGAAAGAGGAATTTCATGATTATTATAACAAATATGCATTCATTATTTTTTACTTTGACATCACAAAAACCTGTGATACGAAGTAATTCTAGTTTACCTCTATGGTATAGACTTAGTGGCACGGGGCCCAGTCTCATCCGTATGAGGGATTTATTGGGAAGCCCAGAATATCGAAATGAGCTACGAAGCTCAGTAATGAAGGCTAATGTCTTAGGTCGTAATTCTTTTACATACAAATATGATGAATCCACAAAGGTGGAATATACCCTTGCCCCATGGGTACCCTTGACAGGTAAGGATTGCTTTCCGCTCAAGATTGATGGTCATCGATTCACTATACCAATTGAAGGTGATCGGTTACCACTAGAAGGCAGATTGAATAGAAAAATGAGTCTAGCTGATGTATTCCGCAAAAGTGAGAGAATACGGAGCTTTAAGCTCTCTGATGCATTAAATTATGCGTATATCAGGGACCTACGCTTTGTCATTGTTATTTGTATTATTTATTGGTATTATCTATGGTGTATTCGTGTCCCCCTTCCACTGAATGAGCATCCATTCGCATGGACATCCCCTGATGTGCAATTATTGAAAAACGTGCTTTCTGATACCTACCAAACTCATGTTTGCTCTTTACATCCAACAGTGAATAGCCCATGCCCATGCGGTGAGCCACTCAATCAAACAGCTAGGGATCTCTTTCCCCTCTACTCTTTTGATCCTCTCAAGATCAATCCTAAACCTGGATTGAATAACAAAACATGTTCAATATTGGTTGGGACCCTCATCCTAGTTCTTGCGCTAACTGAGTCTGTTTCACCACATGGGATATTAAATGAATAATAAAATGAATAATAAAATGATGATATTACATCAAACTACTAGGTCTTATTGTAGTAACAAAGAATATTCTCTTTATTCATTGGTTTTTAAACTGCAAGAAGTGAATTCAGTATTTAAGACTTATGACGAGAATTACCTCTCTGAAGTTGGCCTTCTATCCATACAGAATTCTCTTCTTTTTGGTAGTTACTCCTTTTCACCACTACGCTTAGTTATTCTATATAGGGATGACCCTCACGGGACAAATTCAACACCTTCTTCATTTTCTATAGAACCTACTGTTCTTGAGGACAAAGTAGTCATTGGTGCTCTAGGTGCTTTATTAATTGAAATATTTGCCGCATCTTCATATTTTTGTAAATCTTGTTTCTCCACATATAATAATAAAGGATTAGATTCAGTAGCTCCTTACCACTCAAGAATCCAAGAGTGGAGGGGTGTGGAAGAACTTCTTCGACTGGATTGCTCATGTTCATGTATGACAGTACCCACATCAAGACTGATTGAGAAAGTCAAAACGATTATGAATAATCCACAACTTATTGATTTGATCAATCGTTTTTGCAACTTACCAATAAGAGATGAAAGGGGCTGTCTTTTTAGTCATAACACTTGCTTTCCACACATGACTTTCATTGGTGATATATTGAAAAATATTCTTTTGGAAGAAATGGATCATGTAATGAAAAAACAATTTCCAAAGCTGGAATATGTTCGCTTTCAGCATGGAAATCATTATTCCCCTTTATGTGAAGGATTGTGCAGGATTGTATAGTATGATACTTGAACCTCTTTTCCTAAGTAGAAATTTTGATAGCCCTATCATAGAACGAGTAGTTAGGGGAGATGAACCTATCCCTGTCTTTGGAGGTTTCATTCACCTCCAATCAGATGGGAAGATTCTAATTCTAAGCAATACCAAATAAATATACTTCTTTGAATTGAGAAATGCTTTTCTTTCAGTTTCTGTTTCTGTTTGAGCGTGAATACACGCACCTTATGTATGTCGGAGGAGACGAGAACACTCTTTGTATAGATTGATGAACAGAGTGTTTTGCCCACGGTCTTCAGTACTCCTATTCCGGAGGGTGGAAAAGCCCGTCTCTTTGGGGGTCTGTGCCCCACCCCGGATGTACTCCTTACGGAGGAACCGGGTTACCGTCGCGGTATTAAGAAAGGTAGTTTTCTGGGCCATCCTTTCTTTTGGTTCCAGAGGTGCTGGTTCGATTCCTGCTCGTGACTGTGTTCGAGCATTTTACTCTTAACCAAGAAATCCTTTCTCTAGGGTAGAACACCTCTCTGATGTTGATGGGCATTGAGTTAAGCTTTTCTTCTTTGAGTTATCTGTCATTTTCTTTAGGGTGGATCATGATCATCTTTGAACACATTCTTCATCAGTTCAGTCTTACTAGTAGCTACCTTCTCGTCAGTATTCGGTATTTTCTCGTCTGATTCTAATCTTGGGTTAGTTACCTCTCTGAGTTCTTCTTTATCTAATAGTGTTCTGTCAACACTCAGACTAGTATCGACATCAGAAGTGAGCTGACTTTTCTCTGTATTCTCCTCTTTCTCTTTTTCCAGCTGAGATAATTTATCCATTAAACTTTGATTAAGAGTCAGTAAATTGAGATTTGGAATCTGTTGTGATTTGATTATTCGTTTTCCAATGTAATCTATGCAAGACAAGTCTTTGATATCAATTGGATTAGTATCGACCCAGACATCTTGTTGATATACTGGTATCCTCTTGGTCTCCGGCTTAATCCCAAGCCTGCTGACCAATGTCTCTTTCTTTCTGATGTTAAGTGTGTGCCAATCAATCCGGAAGTTGGATTCCACAGGGACCAGTTGTGTACGAGATGGCTCCGTGTACTGTGACTCAAACCATGAAGGTTGGACCATGTTTTTCGCTGGTCCCTTGTACTTGAGTACATCGGTTCCATCTTTTGTAGTGTAGTAATAGGATTTCGGTGCTAAAAAGTATCCTTTAATGATTCTGTCCTCTAGCTTAAACTTACCTAAGACAGAAGAAGAAATCACATCTTCCGGTAGTGGCTTACCAAGCACAACAGAGTCTGTGTCCGTGTAGTAGCAGTCCTCTCTTGAAATATAAGGGTACATATAGATCCTAGCAGCAGCCGTGACAGCAGCTGATAGTTGGACAGCTGAGTTCCTCGGTGGGTTCCAATAATCTTCGTTTGTCCCGGTATTGCTATGGTAGGCAACAATGTAGTAGTTATCGCAAAGCATATCAGCGAATATCAACTCACTATTCCTGATTAAATCTTTGTATCGACTTTCATCGCAGACCTCGGTTGTGGTGCTTTTAGGGTTAATGCCAAATCGACCGTATAACGAATTCATAAGGATCTTGTACACATAGGACAAGGACTCATTACCAGATCTCCTTGCCTCTAACCTGCTTTCAAAGAGTGAGCTAACAAAGTCCTTGAATGGGCTTTCCTTTCTCTCAAAGAGGTAGCCTGAGATTGGGAGAACTGTGTAGCCTAGATCTCTTGCATACTTTAACTCCTCGCTATAGTAGACTCCAACAAATTCCCCGGTTGGAAAGATGAGTGTTTCATTCTTGTCTCGATAGGGAAGAAAGGGCCTCTTCAGAGTCTTCGGACATACCACATATGCCTCAATAAAGCCAAAGATGCTATCTAAGTCCATGCCTTCCAGATTACCATGCCAGACAGGAACACCACCAGGCATTGGAAATTCCTTCATTACAAAGGGATAGAGAGAGTTCACATCGTAGTAGTAAAGGTTCTCCCCATATGGAATGTATGTATCTGTATGACCACCGTAGTATGCACGCCTTATAAAGTTGTCTTCATTTTGGGTTGGGATGTGGATTGGCCAATTAGATACATCGTAGTATTTCATACGATAGATGCTTAGAGCAAGGGAAGAAAGGGTTATCTTGCTTTCTATGTCAATAGTGTACAGCTTCCAATATATCTCTTGTGCTTTTTTCATTACACCTCCAAGCAGCAGGATATCCTGCTTCATATAGTCTAACAAGTCTTTTTTCATTCTTGACAGATTTTCTGGTGTAACCTTATCATATTGAATAGACCCTTTCGAACCAAGAGCAGGGCATCAATTTTGAGCTAGTTGAGCTCAGTTTGCCAGGGAGGAGATTCAAGGAGTCTCTAAAGCGGAATAACATCTTCTTATTGTTATTATAGACAGCTAACTCGTAAAGCATATTGTTCCTCATCAGTGGTTTTAGCTTGTAGTTCTTGTGATGACATGCTAGGTGCTTAAAGCAATAAAATTCCATCGAATCGCGAGAAGTTGTGGAAGTAAATTGTGAGAATCTCTTTCTCTTTTCTAACTATCGCGGATATCCTCAATACCAAGTCACGAAGAACCTTAGTACTCCTTTCTTCAAAGGAATCCAGGACGATTGTGTAGTCCTCACTGAAGTAGGTATCCATCATCTGATCATTGATAGGTTTACCGGGACGAACCATCAAGAGACCAGCAGCATAAGGCATATGAACGTTATCAACCAGCAGAGTTTCGGTATCAGCAACAATGAATGGTTTCAGCTTAGTGCTAGATACTTTCAGCGCTGTGATATAGGTAGGATTGTTACGATGCTTTCTATTACCAATCTTTCTTGCTCTTATTGGATTGATCTCGCACAATTTGCCTTGAATGATTTCAGAAAGAGTGCTTTCTCTCTCCTTTTCTGATAAGGCTTTCCTTTCTTTCTTTTTACCCTCCATATAAACTCGAATCATCAGTCTTTTTATAGAATTCCCGTCGTAATATTCAGCATATTTCAGTATATATCGTGATATATTTGCATAGATATCTTTCATAGGAATTAACTGACTATCTTGAGTTGTTAAGGGGATAGCCTCACCAAGAGTAAATGAAAACTCCTCCCCGTAAGATCGCTTCATTGTAAATCAAATTGTGAACTTACCGTAACCTTCTAAGGATGGGTAAGCAAACTGGATTAAGAGATCCATTGTTGTTAGACAAAGAAGGTCAATATCGTTAACAAGAGGGTAAGGTTCGCGGAAGTTATGGGATGCTATGACTAGCCCTGGGGGTCCTGATGTGAAGTTTGTTCAATCTTTTGATACAAGCGATTCAATAACAGTTCAGTTTTCTTGCTGTCATTGTCCTTGTATTTGTTTGCATCCATCTTTCTCATCATTTTCATAATGTACACAATAATTGAATCCAGACCCATCAGACTTTTGCTGAATCTGGCGCTGGAAGTTATCCCACTGTTTCACATGAGCTTCCCAAGAAGGATTAGAATCACCGCATATATAACGAGTATAGTTCTCGTAAGAGGTCAGTAAAGCAAGGCTCATTTATCCATTTTCCAAGGCTGATGTCACTGATAGCTCTGGGTTCATTCTGATTGGCTACCAGAAGGATAAGAACTATGCTTTGACAGGAAGGCACCTCCGCCTTTCTTCTCCTATTCGAAGACCCTTGGCTGAAAGAGAAATCGAGGATCAAGAAAGATATAAAGAAGAGGTCTCAACTCCACTACAAGAAGATTGGTTGCTCTCTACTTCCTCATTCTCATCCTCGGATTCTTCCTATACCATTACTTTCGGTATTGAGGTTGAACTAAGTTTTCCCGTGAAAATGAATCGAACTTCAAGGAAGCCCAGCACTTCTTCAATTTACTAAGATATCCAGTCTCAAATTCCAAGGTGTGGACCAGGAAATGCTCCCTGAATCAAAAAAGAAGTTTGGGACCAATGCAGTGAGTGGTGGTGGGTCTGGTTGTTCCGGGGACAGCTTTCTGGTACGGCTATTGGCCTTGACGCTAAGTCACAGTCTTATCCCTTATTCGATTTCTTCAAAACCAGGCCTGAAGGAAGGAATGAATCAAAAGATAACCGATAAATAGGTAGCACTTGAGGTCCCTAAAGAAAGAAGGAAAGACAGAATCTTACTAGAAGGAAGAAGCAAGAAGGAAGCAAGTCGTCCTAAGACAATTCGCTCTTCAAGGCTTACTGAGAGGTTCGCTTCCAGTTGCTGTATCCGATGCTGCTGACAGAGCAGAAAGTCGAACGTTGGGTGATGATGGGACTAAGACTGCTTTATCATCTCCTAGAAGGCAAGAAGGCTAGAGGGCTAGTCCTTATAAGACATCACCTTCCCCATAGAAAGCTATTCCATCGCGCTCTCCTATATCTTCTCTAGCTCCATTTCCATCATCTGCATCTCCTGGGATGGATAAGGCTTAAAGGAATACTGCTAGAAGGAAGACGGCAGAAGGCTCTTCACTCTCCCCAGACGTAAGTGGAACCGATCTACACAGCAAGACTACTAGTTTTCATATCCAGAGGAAGGGACATAGCCATATTTTTGTCCAATAACAGAGATTGCTAAACCCAGCGGATGTGACGGAATTTTTTCCTTGTGCGGTATCAGTAGCTTTGTAAGAAGCCGGAGCTCTCTCTGGCACTGATGTAGATGGTGACTTAAACGTAGCTGGATTTTTGAATGAGATGGCTACGTTGCTGGCACTGAAACTAGAACTAATGGAGACAGAGCTGGTCTAGTAGCCGGGGCAGGAGGATTTTTGAGCTTTGACGGACGTCAGGTGTGTGGTAAGTAAGACGAGATCCTACGGTTCACTTTGATTTGTACCTTGAACATCCCACTTCACTCCACAAGGGGAAGTGGATATTACGTCCAGCCTTACTAGAAAGATAGACCCTGGAACTTCCAAGGCCAAGAAGGAAGACCTGGATGATCCGCTCAAACTCGTTTCAGTATTTGCCCTGACTTGAAAGGCCTGAGTGAGTATCCAAAGTAAGTAGAAGTAGATGCCACCTCTTTTGTTGAGGAGTTCGCCCCTCCATCTGTGGAAACTGGGGATGAGTCCAATCCTAGGGCATTAACCTTTCCGGGAAGCCGGTCCCTTTACATAGCCATAATAGGCTGTTTTTTCGAAGTAGCTGCAATTGAATCGGCTGGTCTAGAATCAGCTACTAGAGAATAGGCCGCTAGGGGTACGGATTTGCTAACTGTTCAATTAACCAGTGTTCTGTTTGCAATTGAATGCGTATCAGCTGTGATTGAATCAGTAAGCGCAGCAATATCCCTTCTTCTTGGAATAAGCGCTGCTAGTATAGTCTTTTTACGCTGGAACTTTTTCTAACTAGAAATTGAATAAGAGAAGAAAGCGTTTTATCCTATCGGTATGATCTTTCCATCACCAATCACAGCTTTTTTATTAACTACTCCTACATAAATGCACAGTTCGGACTCCCTTTCCATTTTTCGGTACTTACCCAAAGAGAAACCAGCTACCAATGTTGATGACAAGTCTAACTTCTCCTTAGGCCGAGCAGCGGAGTAAGGCTGCGAGTAGAGAAGAGAACACTTACAGAATAAAAAGACTATCTAATCAGATTGACCTCACCTGATGGCTTGGAAAAGACTTCTATTCTGACTTACGCCCTGGATTCATTCATATAATGCTTGTTTACGGCTTATCAGCCCCCCATCCCTACTTGACTAAGCTAAGGAACTACTGAAAATGGCACGAAATCACAGACGGAAGTAATCAATCACGCTACTCATACGGGAGAAAGCTACTAGGCCTGCTTAGGCCTGTTGATGGCGGATGGAAGTACCGAGGTGCGTTTGGATCAAAAGAATATACTGCTGAACCTAGTGACTGACTACTTTATGCAACTACTCGCTAGTTAGCCTTAAAGCTAGCTCTCACTAACAAAGCCAGTGAAATCTCCATCAGCTTTGTGTTTCAGGGTATACCCCCGCCTTTTCTAAGGTGCCATTACTTGCCCTTTCCGCCGGTTGTCTTAAACTTGTCTTATTGCTGCTTTGTCTTAGTGCTTTACTTGCCTTCAACATTGTCTCTTAATAAAAAAAAAAGGAAAGAAGAAGCTGCTAGTACCAGCAATTCTTCAATCTTTGTATCAGTTCGAATGGCAAGTATCCGCTGTTTCAATGGTAGAATGTCAGTTAAATGCCATAAGGGTAAATACCAGTCTTAGCTGTTTGAAATGCTTAACATCAGCTAGTTGCTCGAGTGCCTTTTATCGAGAGTTCTTCTAGGAGCTTTAGCTCGAATACCAACATCAGCTCTCTTCTTGCAGACCCTGCTTGAAAATCGAGAGAAAACGGATTAGTTAGAGCTAGCAGAGGCTAGAGCAGCATATGATCCATCCATCAGTGGCAGAGCCAGATGCAGTAGTTCCTATGGTTTACCCTGAACAAGTAGTTTCAGCAACAGTAGACCCAGCATTTAGAGAGCGATACCACCCTGCAAAGGCAGGGGGAAAGCTATAGGCATCAGCAGAAAGGCAAGCAAAGGCGTAGGTAGCAGATCTACCAGCATCACTATCGGTCAACTTCAAGTGCTTAATTAACTGCTCCATCAACAGAAACGACTGAAGCGGCTGCAGGAAGGTATGCAGCTTACTTAGATGCTACTGGTGGATCATATGTTCCCACCTATGTCTCTAGTGATGCTTCAACCTTCGTTTCTGCTGCTCCTGCTGCCCCTCCCTTTCTTTAAAAAGAAAGAACTGACGTGAATGGCTAAGAGGAAGTGCCTCTGGTATTTCAGTTTCGACATGGCCTTGATCTTCTGGTGAAGTGGCAGTAATGTGAGCCTTATCCAATCCCTTTTTCAACCAAGGATACTGAGTCTGACCGGGGAGAAGGACATCGAGATTGGCTGTCTAGCTATGACTAAAAAACCTACTTGTGACAACTCGACACTGGAAGCTTTGATGAGACTCTTTTTGCCAGCACACGACCATAAGCTGTCTTTGCTTATTTCCTTGCTTAGCTACCCTCGAATGGCTTGGTACGCGCTTGCCGGACCCTCACCCCTATTAGTTAGTAAAGCTTGGATGCCGATCAGTGGCCTATTTACCGAATCATGATTCTTTTGAGTCCTATTTTTGCAAACGAATAAGACGGTGCTGATTCCGATGTATTAGATTTCTATGATATTGAGTCTACCTTTTCTTTTTTCTTGTATATGACCTCTTGTACAGTCTTTTTTCACGCATTCAAACTAACCGATTTCATCTTGATTGAAATCCTGGCGATTATACCAAACCGTTCTTCCAGCGAAGTGGTGTAATTAGAGCCTTCTTCGGCACCAAGACCCTTTAGAGATAGGGGCAAGGCACAAGAGGATGTACTGGGCCAACCATGACCCTTTTCGAGCAGCTCTTTCAACTGCCGCCTAATCTCCTCATTGACCAATGTCGACGTCCTGTAACGCCGTTGGGCAAGACTGCTCCCTGTGTGAGTTCAATCGAGTGTGCTCCAAGCTGCTACAGGCTTTCAATCCAAATCAGCTACAGCTAAATGAAACCAAAAGCAAAGCTTTCGACGATTTCGATTTGAGTTTCTGGGGGTTTCCTGATAAAAAAATCTCTTGTTTTTTGTTCTTCTTCTTTCAAATCCTGGTCTTGTTTCAATTGTAGTTCTTCGGTTGAGTTCGTTCTTTTATTCAAATGCATCCCATTCCAGGTTAGCTCTCTGCTCGGGATGCATGGGCTGGGCGCCCGTTCTTCATTCCCATCCTTTATGTTATGTAAAAATAGAGACTTCCCCTTCCACTCTCCAATATAGGGAACCTCTATCGATCATCTCACATATCTGTCTGTATCGTCGGTCGTATTTCTTTAGCAAGAGGACGGGACGTGTTAAAGCAATAAATATCATAGATCTCAGACGAGAGGTAGATCCACGTGCGAAAAAATGTGTTATTTCATAGGGGCGGAATGATACCTTACTTAAAATAAGGAATTAGTGGAATATGCCTGAAAGAAAATAGAGGAGCGAGGCGGACATCGGCACGTGCGGGGAGGCTAGCGCAGGTAAGCTCACATAAGGGTCTGAGCTCATATGTCGTACTCTATCATTGGCATGGACGGCATCGATTCATTCGATTACGTTTTACTCTAAAAATCCATCTATGGATTCCCGGAGCTGGAGTTGGTTACACACAAATCCACTTTGATTCGATATCCGAGTCGAGCTGGTCTCACTTTGATTAGTTGCCCTCTTTCTGAGCCTATGGGAGAAGGCAGCATGTTTGCACGCTTTCATATAGAGAGGTCGATAATAGACCTTATTTCACGCCTATAGACGAAATCGAAAAATAAATAAGTAGAGGCTCGATGTAATTGAGCTTTACCGAGTTGACGAGGGGAAGGCTCGATGTAATTGAGCTCGACCGATATGGGGATTTACAGAAAAATTTCCATTCTTATTTGAGTGAGCGTAGAACAAGAAAAGTCAGAAATCAGAGTTATATTGGCAGGCACATACTGGAAAAAATCTTTCTTTGTTTGGTCAGTACATCAGCGAAGCGCTTCCCGTTCCCTCTTTTTCATTCACATCATTCTTTTGCCAGTTGTTGTTGGAAACATAGGAGGGAGCTCTTCCTGTATTTAGGATTTCGTATATATAGGCATCCTTATTAGTTTAGTCCAAACTAAACTGGAGTTCAAACTCCAATGATTCCACATGAAAGAGTACGAGATCTTCTTGGGGTTCTCAACATCAAAAAAAAAGTTTAGGTTTGATAATGATAAAGAAATCTCTTTTTTGATTTTAGCTTTTCGCATTCTCTTTAAATTCAAAGGACTTGATTTTGATTCTTGGGATGAGTGGACGGACGGTCAGCGGCTTCCCGGACTTAGCCGAGGTCAAGATGGTTCGGGGTTCAGGCGCATCGAGC